CTTCTGCTATGATTCGAGCGGCCACAACTGTCCCCTTTCTTGGGCCCTTGAATCGACAAGTGCCCGCACAGGACCAATAGATCACCCCACCCTTTTCATCTGTAACGCTTATAATAGTATTGTTAAAACTTGCTTGGACATGAAAAAATCCCTTTGATATTTTACGTGCACTTTTACGAATACGCCGACGAAACCTGCGCAACAAAATTCTTCTTATACTACTTCTTTCTGTTATAAGTTTTACCTTTTTTGGCATATTTTTTTATCTCAAATAAAAGCACGAGACCTATGGATATATCCATTTCGTGTCAAAATAGATCTTTTTTTATTTGTATTTATCTTTCAGATCCTTTATTAGATAGTACTTTTCTTTGTTTAGAAAAATTATCCTTGTCTTTGTTTATGTCTCGGGTTAGGGCAAACTACTCTAATTCGTCCTTTTCTACGTACTATTCGACATCTTCCACAAATTCTACGAGCGCAGGGCCTTTTTTTCATATTTTGCGTTCCTTAATTTTGAATATACAGACTTTTTTTTGAAGAAAAATCGTTTTTTTTTTCAATCTTGATTGAGTTGTATCCCTATATAAAAAGAAAACGATTTGGAAGTATCTACTAAATTTAATGTAGCAGCAATGTTATTGAAACCCCTGACTTGTTCTTTTTTTTACAAAACAAAATCCAAATGGATATAATTTGGATATCAAAAGGATTACCATATGTAACACAAGATTTCTCCGCCGATTCTTTTTATTCGAGCCTCCCGATCTGTCATTATACCCTGCGAAGTAGAAAGAATTACAATTCCCATCCCGCCTAAAATTCTAGGAATTTGTTGATAGTTAGAATAGATTCGTTGACCAGGTCGACTAATCTGTTTTAAGTTTAGACTAGCTCTATATTGTGTTTTTTTCGTTTTTCTATGTCGTCTATGTCGTAAGGTTAAAACCAAGAATTTTTTGTTACCTTCCTGATGTTTCCTCACATTTTCAATAAAACCTTCTTGTAAAAGGATTTTCAAAAGGTTTCTAGTGATATTAGTAGATACTATTCGAATGATTTCTTTTCCGCTCATGTCAGCATTTCGTATAGAGGTTAGTATGTCAGCAATTGTGTCTTTACTCATGATAGACAACAATTTTTGTTGTTTTTAAGATTTGATATAATCAAGATAGGCCCTTCCTTTATTTTTTTAATTCATGATTCACTATATTTTTTTTAAGGTATATACGTGAAACATAATCTACTAATTAATTTGATTAATCGGTTGAATTCAAATACTATAAAAAAAATACTAGAATTCTAGAATATTTTCTATCTCATCTTAGAATGCTTTTCTAAGGCTTTATCTTATAATATTTCAGGTGCTAATGAAACTATTTTTGTGAAATTGACCTCCCTCAATTCCTCGCCAATCGGGCCAAAAACTCTACTTCCTTTTGGATTTCTTTTTTGATCAATGACAACTGCAGCATTCTCATCATATCGTATAATCGTGCCGCAGGAGCGTTTGAGTTGTTTACGAGTACGTACAATTACAGCTCTGATCACTTCGGATTTTTCTAGAGAGGAAGTTTTTGCTGCTTCCTTGATCACAGCAATAATAACGTTGCCGATATGACCGTATCCGCGATTACCAGCCCCTATGATTCGAATACACATTAATTTTCGGGCTCCGCAGTTATCTGCTACATTCAAATAGGTCTGAGATTGGATCATATCATTTTTAGAATCTGTTATTTTAATGCAAAAGGAAAAAAAAAATATTGTTTGTCCAAAAAGAAAAAAAGAAACTTACAATTTTTTTTTTTTCATTACAAAGTCTCTTTTTTCTTTGGTTTGATATTCCCATTTTGAAATAATCAATTGAGTTCGCATAGGCATTTTGGCTGCTGCTATTGAGATAGCTTTTCTGGCTATTTTTTCTGCTACTCCGTCCATTTCATAAAGTATTTTACCTGGTTTAACGACAGCTATCCAATATTTGGGATCTCCTTTCCCCGACCCCATACGTGTTTCTTTGGTTCTTATCGTAACTGGTTTGTCGGGAAATATACGTACCCATATTTTTCCCCCGCGGCGTATATTTCGTGTCATTGCCCGACGTCCGGCTTCTATTTGTCTAGACGTAATCCAAGCGGGTTCAAGTGACTGAAGAGCATATCTACCGAAACAAATACGATTACCTCGAGAAGACATTCCTTTCATTCTCCCTCTATGTTGTTTACAGAATCGGGTTCTTTTGGGGTTATAGTTGATGATTGGTTCACAATTCCATCTCTATTACAGAACTGGACATGAGAGTTTCTTCTCATCCAGCTCCTTGCGAATGAAATAATTAGAAAAATATACATATAGTTGATAAGTAATAGACTGAATCATTAGATTCTTTGAGATTTCATCTAATCTATTTATTCAAAATTTATATCTATTTTTTTATATAGAACTATGTATTTTATGTCAATTCTAGATTGATAGATAATTTGAAATTCGAATTTGGAAATAATTATTTTATATAATTTTGATATATTTATATAATAGACTTTATTTGTTATAATCTGCTAATGAATCTATATTTATATTTATTATGATATCGGATCACTAAAAATTTATATCAATCCAATAACATAAAAAACCTTCGCGGGCGAATATTTACTCTTTTAATATTTACTTTATTTGTAGGGTTATCCCCGAACCTCTCAAAATAAAAAAGAAATGGATTGTTTCTTGAAAAGAAATGGATTGTTTCTTGGTTCGTTTCGCCATCCTGCCTATTAAAATCAAAAATTATTAAGATTTTTTTTTCAATAGAATCTTATGTCTTTACAGGTTCCGTCGTTCCCATCGCTTCTCGGTTAATGGTTAGGTCTTAATTCTACAATGAAGCCTCCAATGCGATTTTTTTTCTTGAGCCAATGTTATTAATTAGTCTTTATTGGCTCGAGGCTCTTAATTTTTTGTTTTATGAGTAGGATTTTAACTAGCAATAAATAGCTATTGGTGCTTTATTACATTCGCTTTTACGAGATGACTTGTAGACCTTACATATTGGAATCCTATATCATTAATTCATTTTTTTTTCTTTCTCTCACCCTATCATTTATCTGTATGATTTTTTTTTGCTTTACAATTCATAATCAAAATCAAATGAATTTTTCTTTTATTTATGTAATGTAAAAAAGATTTCAATTCCTACAATGTAAGGGCCAATATATCATATCTTGACTTCTTTTTTGAATCCAGATAATGTGAAGCAATGAGTTGGTTATGAATTCTACTATAATTTCTTCATTCATAGTATGGATCAGTCCATTTTTTTTAGATTGACCTTTAAAAACCAACGGGTCACACACTAAGCATAGCAAGTACATTAAATAATCAATCGAATTTTTTATTTTATTTAACCTTGTAGAACTTCTAGAATAAAAAATCGAATTTTTCTTCTTTTCTTTTGATTGGCCAGAAAAAGAATGAAAGAATTTCTCATTTTTTGTTCTGTCAAAGGGTATAATGTAAAGATTAAGTCAATTAAGAATTGACTATTTATTGACTATTCGTCGTCTACAAATATCCAAATTTTTATGCCTAAAATATCCAAATTTTTATGCCTAATACCCCATAAATAGTTTGAACCGTATAGGAGCAATAATTAATTTTAGCTCGAACGGTTTGTAAAGGAACTCTACCTGCTCTCATCCATGCGACGCGTGCCTTGTCTTTTCCCCCCAGGCGCCCCGAAATTTGTACTTTAATTCCTTTTGTATGGGCCTTCTTGGCTAATTCAATAGCCTTTTTCATTGCTTTGGGAAATGCAACTCGATTCTTTAATTGTTCGGCTATAAATTCTGCAAGAATAATAGGATCCTTGTAAGGCTTTCGAATTCTTCTAATTTTAATGTTCAGTTTTCGATAACTTAAACTTATAGGATTCATTTCTTTTTGTACAATCATCCATAATTCTTCGATTCCATTGGTCTCCAATTCTTTGATTACATTCTTCTGTAATTCTGCTATTTTTTTAGATTTCCTTTTCCCTAATTTTAGGAATCCCATAACTATTATAACCTGAAGAAGATCAATTCCTTTTTGAATCTCTATACGTGAAATCCCTGCAATACCAGAAGGAAATTTTATATTTTTTTGTACATAATTTTGGATAGAGTTTCTTATTCTTTTATCTTCTTGTAGACCCTGAGAATAATTTTTTGGTTGTTCAAACCAAAGAGAATGATGATTTTGAGTTGTACCAACTCGGAAACCGAGTGGATTTATTTTTTGTGCCATAATCCCCCATTACTATAATATATATCATGAAATGTCATATTTGTGGACTTTTTTTGACTTATTCGAAGTTTTAAGCATATCTTCTTATATTCTTCTTATAAGCATAGATATTTCAATACAATATTTATATGACAAGTTAGTCTTTTTAGCGTATAACTTCTTCTTCCTCTTCTTAAGAAATAGCATCCATATTCTCTTTTTTTATTCTTTTTCTTCTACTATTCATTTTTCATTTGAATTTCAAAAATGAATCTCTAAAAAAAGTAAAAAAAGGATTCCTTTTCCAATTCCTATTAAAAGGAAATAGCTAATCACATCAACGACGAGATTTTTTATCTTTTTTTGCGAGATTTTTTATCTTTTTTTGGATGCCCCCTGAAATAAAGAGTAGGTGCAAATTCTCCCAATTTATGACCCACCATATAATCTGTTATATAAATAGGTATTTTTTCTTTTCCATTATGGATAGCGATAGTATGGCCAATCATTGTAGGTATGATGGTGGATGCCCGGGACCACGTTACTATTATTTTTTTTTCTGCCTTTGTGTTAAGTTTCTTTATTTTTTTTAATAAATGATTTGCTACAAAAGGATTTTTTTTTAGCGAACGTATCACAGTGAATTTCTCCTATTTTTTTTTTTTTTTTAGAAGAAAAAAATTCGATTTTCTCTCCTATTTACTACGGCGACGAAGAATCAAATTCTCACTATATTTCTTCCTTTTTCTACTTCTTCTTCCAAGTGCCGGATAACCCCAAGGGGTTGCGGGTTTTTTTCTACCAATTGGGGTCCTCCCCTCACCACCCCCATGGGGATGGTCTACAGGGTTCATAACTACTCCTCTTACTACGGGACGTTTACCTAGCCAACATTTCGATCCGGCTCTACCCAAACTTTTGAGTTTCACCCCGGTATTCCCTACTTGTCCGACTGTTGCTGAGCAGTTTTTGGATATTAAACGAACCTCCCCAGAAGGTAGTTTTAATGTGGCCGATTTCCCCTCTTTTGCAATAAGTTTCGCTACAGCACCCGCAGCTCTAGCTAATTGTCCACCCTTTCCAAGTGTGATTTCTATGTTATGTATGGCCGTGCCTAAGGGCACATGGGTTGAAGTAGATTCTTCTTTTTGATCAATCAAAACCTCTTCCCAAACTGTACAAGCTTCTTCCAAAGCATACGGCTTTCTGGGTGTAGATGATGATATCTATACAGGTGGATCTTCTATATCGTAAAATCTCGTCAAATGAAGTAAAGTACTCCATGAGTGGATATATAGGAATCAAAATCTGCCGAATCACTCATGTTATGCTCTTCTACATCCTAGGTCCTCCCGTTCCTTCATCTGGCTTATGTTCTTCATGTAGCATTCAGACTGAATGACTCTATGAAATTACGTCGATACTTCCACATATGTCGATACTTCCACATATTGGGGGTAACGTAGGAGACATCTCTATTTTTCCCCCGGGGAATCCTTCGAATTCCCACTGCTTAGCTTTCAATTCGCCTCTGACCATCAAATGAAATGTGAATACCCCGTCCTCCTTTCTTTGAAACAAGGGAGGGGCGCTTCTGGTTCTGTCGGTGCTTGAAACAATTTTGTTTTCTCCATATTACTAGATCTCTAGAGTCAATAATTTGATATTTGATATGAGGAACTACTGAACTCAATCACTTGCTGCCGTTACTCTTCAGTTTTCTGTTGAGGTCTATCCTGTAGAGGTACTCAATTTGGATCAGTGATCGATTTCTAGGTTTCGTCGTAAACCTAATTGGTTACTTCCAATTACGTAAATCCATAGTTCAAACCGCACTCAAAGGTAGGGCATTTCCCATTTTTATAGGAACTCCTGTACCAGAAATAATACTATCTCCAATTCGAGTCCCTCTGGGATGTAAAATATATCTCTTCTCACCATCCCTATAGTGTATGAGACAAATGGATGCATTTCGATTAGGGTCGTATTCTATGGTTAGGATTCTACCATATATGTCTTTTTCATTCCGTCGAAAATCGATTTGACGGTATAGACGCTTATGACCTCCCCCTCTATGCCTTGCGGTAATGATTCCTCTGGCATTACGGCCTTTACCACAACGATGCTGTCCATAGGTCAAATTCTTTCGTGTATTTCGCGTATTGGATTTCACTTGACCCTCTACGGCTCCATTGCGTGCGCTCGGGTTAGAAGTTTTGTAGAAATGGATCATTATGCTATTAAGTATTTTGATTTAAGTTCTTTTCTTTCGAATTTCTAAGAGATCTCTAAGAGGTAGAATAGAATAACCCGGTTGAAGCGTAATGATCATACGCCTGGAATGCATTGTATGTCCCATAATAGGTCTCATTCTTCTACCCTTTCCCGGGAGTCGATGGCTATGAATAGCCATTACCTTGACACCAAAGAAGAGTTCGACCCAATGCTTTATTTCTGTCTTAGTGGATCCTGATTCGACATTCAAAGTATATTTATTTTTCTCCAATAACCTAAGACTTTTGTCTGTAACTACTGCATATTGGATTCCATCCATAAATCGATTTTCTTCCCTATGAGTTCGAGTCTCAATAAGAATGCTAGTTCTTACTGTTCATATGTTCTAATAGGGTTATACTACACCAATTCGTTATGTATGGATGATGAGATTCCATTGATACAGAGCCAATTCCAATAGACTTATTGGAGGGTCCCATTGGTGTGCATCCAGTAGGAATTGAACCTACGAATTCGCCAATTATGAGTTGGGTGCTTTAACCATTCAGCCATGGATGCTTAGCGGGGATCCTCATATATCGTAGATAAACAAAGTCGAAATTTCAATGCAATCTTTAGTTCAGTTTGAATCAATCAAATTTGGAGGAGCTAGCATACTATAATAATAGAATAAATAGCATACTAGAATAATAGAAATAGCATAGGGTTTGAATCCTACTGAGAGATCCACTAGAGATCAGAAATTGTTGAAGAAAGAACAAGATTTTTCTTTTGTCCCTTGCAGGCGATCGGAAAATAAAGAAATAGTTAATCTATTCAAAAGAAATAGTTAATCTATTCAAGACAATTACATATTTACAAAATACCGTCTCAATTCATCCTATTTCATCAGATCGGAACGGGGGGGGATATACGTTACACCACGATTTGAAATCAGAAGAGAGATTTCAAGAAATGGCAGATCTATTCACTCTATCAATAACCGAGCCGGATCTGGTGTAT